TCATACCAATCAACAGAATGGGTTTGGTTTTGATGTAAAGGGTTTATGGACGGAGTTAATAATTTGGATAATATATCTAACCCCACTCCTTCCTGATTGAAGAAGGGAATTCCTACGGCCCCAACGAATAACGTAAATAAAACCAATACAAGCATAGGAAATAGCATAGTATTGTCCGATTCATAGGGATATGAGAAAGTTTTTTTAGTGTCAAAATGAGTAATACTAATAAAAGGCTGCACCATGCTTCTTAGATTTTCATTACTATCAATTCGATATGTGTTTAAAAAAGGAACCCGTTCGTTGTTTTTCATCATTAATAAATCGAATAAACGAAAGTTTTTTTTCATAATTTTAGGTCCTTCTTTACCCCATAGAGACATTGAATAGAATGAGCTGCTTTTTTTGCCACTGTAATTTTGAAAATAAACATTTAAATGTCCCTCAAAAGTAAGTAAATAGATCCTAAACATATAAAAAGCAGTTAATCCTGCCGTAGAATAAGCTATTATTGCAAAAATTGGTGAATACAACCAACTATCATTAAGAATTTCATCTTTGGACCAAAAACAAGCCAGAGGTGGAATACCACAAAGAGAAAGTGTACCTAATAAAAAAGACATTTTTGTAATTGGTACATGTTTTCTTAAACCACCCATAAGAACCATATTCTGACTTTTATCTGGAGAATATCCAACAACAGCTTCCATCGAATGAATAATAGATCCAGATCCTAAAAACAACAGTGCTTTCGAATAAGCATGAGTAATCAAATGAAATAAAGCAGCTCGATAAGAACCCATACCTAAAGCTAACATCATATAACCCAATTGAGACATTGTAGAATAAGCTAAACCTCTCTTAATATCTTTTTGAGCAAGAGCTAAAGTAGCTCCTAAAAATAATGTGATTATACCTATCAAAGATATTATATTTAATATGTAAGGTATAACTATGAAAAGAGGAAGAAGCCTAGCTACAAGAAAAATCCCTGCTGCTACCATGGTAGCAGCATGTATAAGAGCCGAAATAGGGGTAGGCCCTTCCATGGCATCGGGTAACCAGACATGAAGGGGAAATTGAGCAGATTTAGCAACTGCGCCGGCAAATAATAGGAAGGCACAGAAAGTAACAAATAAAGTATTAACTTCATTATTATAAACCAAATTATTGAATATTTCAAACAAATCCCGAAATTCAAAACTACCTGTTATCCAATAAAAACCTAAAATTCCTACTAATAACCCAAAATCCCCGACACGATTAGTTACAAACGCTTTTTGACAAGCATTTGCCGCACTGGGTCGGGTGAACCAAAAACCTATTAATAGATAAGAACACATTCCAACCAATTCCCAAAAAATATAAATTTGTATTAAATTCGAACTAGTAACTAATCCCAACATTGAAGTATTGAAAAAACTCATATAAGCAAAAAATCTCACATACCCCCGATCATGAGACATATAATTGTCACTATAAATAAGAACCATAACCCCAACACTAGTGATTAATATTGACATAATAGAAGTAAGTGGATCAACCAAAGAACCAAACTCTAAAGAAAAATCATTATTGATGGTCCAAGACCATACATATTGATAGACAGAATTGTTATTTAGTTGCTGAATAAAGAAATGGGCTGAAAAAAGCAAAACTATACTTAATAATAAAACACTCGGAAAAGCCCACAGACGGCGAAGATTTTTAGTTGCCGTTGGAAAAAGTAAAAGCCCTGCTCCTATTAGCATAGGAACTGGAAGTGGAATGAACGGTATGATCCATGAATATTGATATGTATATTCCATATAAAAATAAATAAAAAAATTATCTTAATTAATTGTTTCTGATTCACCAGTTCTTATTTCTTTTCTTTTGAAAATGGTCGATTAATAACAAAATTAAGATATAAGATATATAAAATAAAACTTAAATAGAAGTTTACAGCCTTAATTTTTCGTAATCTTTCCAAACTACTTCAAATATTTCAAATGAAGATGAAGAATTAGGGTTAGTCAAATGATATGAAGAAGTTACGAGTGAAAAATAAATATGTACTTTAATTTATTATTAGTTTATTATTAATATTGTTAATGAAGATAAAAACGAAAAATTGCAATTTCGATCTAATTATTACGTATTACAATAATTTAGTTATACCTATAGAGCAAGGATAAATAATGACAGCAAAAAGGTAGAATCAGAGGACCCATAACTTGACTCATAAAAACTATTTTCCATAAAAAAACCTATTTATTGCAGTTTAGTTCGGTTATTCCCAATCATTAACTGGTTATTCCCAATCATTAACTGGTTATTCCCAATCATTAACTAATGCTTATAGATGTCTTTCACATCCAACCGATGAACCTATTATAATTTTAAAATGGCAGTTCCAAAAAAGCGCACCTCGAGTTCAAAAAAACGTATTCGTAAAAATATTTGGAAAAGGAAAGGGTATTGGGCAGCATTGAAAGCTTTTTCGTTAGCGAAATCGCTTTCTACCGGTAACTCAAAAAGTTTTTTTTGTGTGACAAATAAATAATCAAACAAATAGACTGAATAATGTGAATTGGTGTAATTTTTGTTAGAATGGATTTCTAAGGTTTTTTTCTAAAATTTAAAAGTTATCAAGACTATAAATAATATTTATCTAATAATAATAGATAATAATCTATATTACTATTTCATTTTTATTTAATTAAAAAAATTATTTACATTCTCTAATGTTTTAACCTGATCAATAACAATATAATAAGGTATTCTTTTGTTTGAAAAAGGAATAAACGCAAGTACAGGGTTTTACCTTTTTTTGGTATGTTTTATCATTTTCAAGATGGGGATTCTCACCTTCCCCATCGACTTGACCCGATAATCAATTTATTTTTTAGTTCGATCCATGGATCGAAGTCAAAATTATCTAGTTACATTACAAATGTTCCGTCTTATTTTCAGGAGATCATAAAGTAATAAACTATGAAACGAAAAACCCCGTTGTTACTTAAGTTAAAAAAAGAATACTCTAAAATAAATAATAAACAAAAGATAAGATTATAAGAATAATTTATTAACGAAAAGGTTTAGCTTAAATGCCTGTTTTTGAAACAAATTTTTAGTCATCAATTTTAATGTTTCCTAAAAAAATATTGAATTAATCCGCTCAATCTCGACAATTGAATAAAAATGGGTTATTATGATTTCGAATAAGCCGCTATGGTGAAATCGGTAGACACGCTGCTCTTAGGAAGCAGTGCTAGAGCATCTCGGTTCGAGTCCGAGTGGCGGCATGGCTTTTTCTAAAAGAGTAAGCCCTATAATGAATTCAATTCGTTATTTCAATTCCTATAATTGAGGCCCCCTTTTAATAAATTTTATGATATTTTCAACTCTAGAGCATATATTAACTCATATATCCTTTTCGATCATTTCAATTGTAATTACAATTCATTTGATAACTTTATTTGTTGATGAAATCGTAGGACTATATGATTCATCAGAAAAGGGTATGGTCGCTACTTTTTTCTGCATAACAGGATTATTAGTTACTCGTTGGATTTATTTTGGGCATTTACCATTAAGCGATTTATATGAATCATTAATTTTTCTATCATGGGGTTTTTCCATTATTCATATGATTCCGTATTTTAAAAAACAGCAAACCCATTTAAGCGCAATAACGGCGCCAAGTGTTATTTTTACCCAGGGTTTCACTACTTCAGGTCTTTTAAATGAAATGCATCAATCCGCAATATTAGTACCGGCTCTCCAATCGCATTGGTTAATGATGCACGTAAGTATGATGGTGTTGGGCTATGCAGCTCTTTTGTGTGGATCATTATTATCACTAGCTCTTCTAGTCATTACATTTCGAAAATTCATAAGGATTTTTAGTAAAAGCAATAATTTATTAACTGAATCGTTTTCCTTTGGTGAGATTCAATACGTGAATGAAAGAAACAATGTGTTACAAAGCACTTCTTTGATTTTTTCTCAGAATTATTACAGATATCAATTAATTCAACAATTGGATCGATGGAGTTATCGTATTATTAGTTTAGGATTTATACTTTTAACCATAGGTATTCTTTCGGGAGCAGTATGGGCTAATGAAGCGTGGGGATCCTATTGGAATTGGGATCCAAAAGAGACTTGGGCATTTATTACTTGGACCGTATTTGCGATTTATTTACATATTCGAACAAATAAAAATTATGAAACTGTAAATTCTGCAATTGTGGCCTCAGTGGGCTTTCTTATAATTTGGATATGCTATTTTGGGGTTAATCTATTAGGAATAGGGTTGCATAGTTATGGTTCATTTACACTACCATCTAATTGAATTAAAGTACTTAACAACCAGAAGCCTAGGGCAGCATACGTATATATATGAAACTCTTATATAAACCATCAAGAACCATTTGAATCATTCCATATTCCATTACTTGATTCAAATGGTTCTTGAAAATGTCAAAAATATCTGGTTATATGGTTATAATATAATTCCAACTTTTTTTTAACTTAAAAGCAGAAATCAGAAAAGACTTTTTTTGTACAATGAACGATTTTTAAAAGCATCGGATTTTTAGATTTTTAATTTTGATTTATTGATAAAAACTATCTATAAAAAAAATTTGATACAATAGCTTCGACCTTGTCAACTGATAATGAGAAAACGAAATCGGGATAAATACCAATACCTATTATGGGTAAAAGGATAGAAATCGAAATAAATAACTCTCGCGGTCCAGAATCAAAAAAATAAGAATTTGGGGCATTAAAAAGCTTGTATCCATAGAACATCTGGCGTAACATAGATAATGAATAAATAGGAGTTAATATCATTCCAATTGCCATTACAAAAGTAATTAATATTTTTGTCATTAAAAGATATTTTTGGCTAGTAAGTATGCCAAAAAAAACTATCAATTCGGCAACAAAACCGCTCATGCCCGGTAATGCAAGCGAAGCCATTGATAAGATACTGAAAGTCGTGAATATTTTTGGAATTGAGATAGCCATTCCGCCCATTTCGTCGAGATAAACAAGTCGTATTCTATCATAACTTGTTCCGGCCAAGAAAAAAAGCGCAGCGCCAATAAACCCGTGAGAAATTATTTGTAAAATGGCCCCATTGAGTCCTGTATCGCTTATAGAACCAATTCCTATAATTATGAAACCCATATGAGATACAGAAGAATAGGCTATTCTTTTTTTTAAATTACGCTGGCCAGGAGATGTTAAAGCTGCATAGATAATTTGAATTGTGCCGACTATCATCAACCAGGGAGAAAATATAGAATGGGCGTGGGGTAATAATTCCATATTGATTCGAACCAACCCATAGGCTCCCATTTTTAATAAGATTCCGGCTAAAAGCATACAAGTACTATAATGTGCCTCTCCATGGGTGTCTGGTAACCATGTGTGTAGGGGTATGATCGGTGATTTGACAGCAAAAGCAATAAGAAATCCAATATAGAATATTATTTCCAGTGCTACAGGATATGATTGATTAGCTAATGTTTCCAAATTTAATGTCGGTTCATTGGAGCCGTATAAACCAATACCCAGAACTCCTATTAATAAAAAAACAGAACCTCCGGCAGTGTACAAAATAAATTTTGTAGCTGAATACAAACGTTTCTTTCCCCCCCACATGGATAGAAGTAGATAAACGGGAATTAATTCTAACTCCCACATGATGAAAAAAAGTAAAAGGTCTTGAGAAGAAAATGGTCCTATTTGACCGCTATACATTGCTAACATTAGGAAATGGAATAGTCGGGAATCTCGAGTAACGGGCCAAGCCGCTAAAGTAGCTAAAGTTGTAATAAATCCTGTCAGTAAAATGGGTCCTATCGAAATTCCATCTATTCCCAATCTCCAGTAAAAATCAAACAAATTGATCCATTTATAATTCTCCGTTAGTTGCATTAACGGATCATCCAATTGGAAACGATAACCGAATGCATAGGTTGTTAGAAGGAGTTCCGTTATGCATATACATAAAGTATACCACCGTATTACCTTATTTCCTCTATGAGGAAGAAAGAAAATTAAGGAACCCGCGGATATTGGCAAAACTACAACTAGCGTTAACCAAGGAAAATTATTCATAGTAAAAACAAAATAAACTTGGACCATAAAAACCCGTGCTCGAAATAAATATATTTTGAGCGCGGGTTTTTGTCGGTAAAGGTAAAAAAATCAAATGTATTCGAGTAGGGTTTTCTGGAACGTATTAATAAGCTAGACCCATACTGCGAGTTGTTTCATGCCATAAATAAACGCGAACACTCAAGAAATCCGTTGGACAGGCGGATTCACATCTCTTACAACCGACACAGTCCTCTGTTCTTGGAGCAGAAGCGATTTGCTTAGCTTTACATCCGTCCCAAGGTATCATTTCTAATACATCGGTTGGGCAAGCTCGCACACATTGAGTACACCCTATACACGTATCATAAATCTTTACTGAGTGTGACATTGTATCTATAAATTTTTAAACGTCAGAAATTTTCGATCTAGTAAACTTGTAAATGAATCATATATTTAGACACCAGATGAATCAATAATTTACCAGAAATTTTGAATCAATTTACTTCTGGATCGACTCGTGCGATAGAGCCAAGATACTTTGATTTCTTATATTTTCGAAAATATGAATTAAATTTAATGTATGATCATGTTAATTAGAATTTATAAATATTGTAATTTTTATGATTAATACTACTACTTAATTTAACAAATTCGATTGATTGATACGAGTTGATTTTCTGTTACGATAAATTGACGAAACAATAGCCAGTCCAATAGCTGCTTCAGCGGCGGCAATAGCTATAACAAAAATTGAGAAAATATTTCCTTTTAATTGCCGGCTATCAAAAAAATCAGAAAATGTTACGAAATTAATATTAACCGCATTTAATATAAGTTCAAGACACATAAGGGCTCTAACCATATTTCGGCTAGTAATCAAACCATAGATACCGATAGAAAATAAGTAGGCACTCAAAACAAGTACATGCTCGAGCATCATTGACTAACTCCTGATCAATTTTGAGTCATTTCAATATGAACTGAACAACAATTCAACAGATTCAATTGACTAGAATATATAGTGCGGAACAAAGGAATATATTGTATTAGTAATAGATTACATAAAATAATTTTTATTTTGACTTTTAGACATAACCAATTTTAAAATTGAAGATAAAAAATGTAATAACACAGAACAGAGTTTAATTTTGATTACTGTTGCTAATTCTAGAGATTTATTACTGGCGCGCTACGGCAATTGCTCCTATTAAAGCTACTAAAAGAATTATCGAAATGAATTCAAATGGAAGAAAAAAATCTGTTGATAAATGAATTCCAATTTGTTGACTATTACTTATCAAATCTTGCTCTATAATCTGGTTTGATCTTGTAGTCCAAATAATCCCGTACCATGACGTATCCGTAATAGTAATCATTAGTAAAACAAAAATACTTGTACAAACAGGCAAAGTAATCCCAGCCCCCACAGTCCAAAGATTAAAATCTTTGTAATATTCTGAACCATTCATAAACATCACAGCAAATACAATTAAAACATTTATAGCTCCCACGTAAATAAGAAGTTGTGCAGCAGCTACAAAATAGGAATTTAAAAGAATATAGAATAAGGATATACAAACAAGAACCAGTCCCAACGAAAAAGCAGAATAAATGGGGTTGGTAAATAATACCACACCTATACCTCCCAGTATAAGACCCGATCCCAGAAAGATTAAAAGAAAGTCATGTATTGGTCCAGGCAAATCCATTATATGTAAAATAAGAGATAAATAAATCTAAATGTTTTTCATGACTTTATTGAGACCCGACCAGAGTTTTTTTATAATTTTTGAGAAATTCCTAATTAAATCCTAAGAGATGTGACTAAATGTAGGTACAATTATTGGGCTAATTTTTTTATTCTTTATCTGAATCTGAAGGAATAGTTCTAATCCGAAATTTTGTATTTCGAAATATATCGAAATATATACAGATATATTAATTAATAAATTTTCAATCAAAATTAAGACTCGAGTCTTATCAACCAATCAATAGGTTGAATTTGTAGTTATTGACCAAACAAAATGAAAGAACCCCGAATTTAATTTCTTTAAATTAGATTTAGATCAAAACCGAACCTTAGTATTTTTAAAGGAATTGAAAATTATTCGGGAATCAAGAGGGTTACTTATTTTTTATTTGAGTCGAATTAAAAATTGTTCGAATTGTATAATCGTCAATTACTGACATTGGTAAACGACCTAAAGCAATTTGATTATAATTTAATTCGTGACGATCATAAGTAGAAAGTTCATATTCTTCAGTCATTGATAAACAATTTGTTGGACAATACTCAACACAATTACCACAAAATATACATATTCCGAAATCAATACTGTAATTAAGTAATCGTTTCTTTCGAATATCTGTTTCTAATTTCCAATCAACAACGGGTAGATCTATAGGACATACACGAACACATACTTCACAAGCAATACATTTATCAAATTCAAAATGAATTCGACCACGGAAGCGCTCCGCGGCGATTAATTTTTCATAAGGATATTGAATAGTTACGGGTAAACGATTTGCGTGAGATAAAGTAATTATGAAACTTTGACCAATGTACCTTGCAGCCCGTACTGTTTGTTGACCATAATTCATGAACCCAGTTACCATAGAAAACATATCGTGAATCTATATATATGAATAATTTTATGTTTGTTTATTTCTCTTGTTTGAGACAAGTTATGAATATAGAATATTCCTTTACAGTGAAAATAGTTGGGAAGAAGTTGTTAATAATAGATTACCGAGAGAGATCGGTAAAAGAAATTTCCATCCAAGATTTAATAGTTGGTCCATTCTTAGCCTCGGCAAAGTCCATCTTGTTGTGATAGGAATGAATAAGAACAAATAGGTTTTAGTTAATGTAATAAAGATACCAATCGTAGCTCCAAAGACTCCACCCAGTTTATTTATTTCAAAAAACTCAGAAACATATATGTCTGGAATAAAGATATTCCAACCTCCCAAGTAAAGAACTGTTACAAATAATGAAGAAACTAATAGGTTTAGATAAGAAGCAACATAAAATAAACCAAATTTGATACCCGAGTATTCGGTTTGATAACCTGCTACTAATTCTTCTTCTGCTTCTGGTAAATCAAAAGGTAATCTCTCACATTCTGCTAGGGACGAGATGAGAAAAATGATAAACCCTATAGGTTGACGCCACAAATTCCACCCCCCAAAACCATATTTTGATTGCGCCTCAACTATATCAATTGTACTTGAACTGTTAGATAATCATAGTCGGTGATATCATCACTATTACCATCGCTATTACAGAACCGTACATGAGATTTTTACCTCATACGGCTCCTTGAAGGCCATAAATAAATCTAAGGACCGGGTAAGTATATTTTATCTTGATATGTTTGTAGGGTGGACAAACTTTATTGGACGGTCCAAAATTAGACCCATAGAATTCTGTCTGTTATAATTATTAGTTTTATATAATTATTATTTTTTTATTAAATAAATTAATAATAAAACAAAGTACTTTTGAATTGATCTCACTCCTTCTTTAATAATTTCAATTCTTCGTTGTTGAGTAATAACTTAATTCTTTAATAAAATACTTCTTATAGAAATATAACTAACCCGTCGTTTTTACTTACGAAAAAGAGTTCCATATTAATTCATAAATTATGATACATATTCTATATATATATGAATATGGAAGAAGATAAAAAAGATATTTTTTTATTGGGATTGGGTTTCTTTCTCTCTTTTTTTTTCGTTTCTATTCTTCTTTCTATTTCTTAAAAAAGAGGACTTACAAAATAAAGGATTTTTTCGTTCCCAATAGTTATGTATTAATCAGTGGATAGGAGCATACTCTGGATTGGAATCGTGCCTTGGGGAGTACTGCCTAATAATTTCTACCAATTTTAAGCCCCAATTAGTATTCGTTGTTTGTATATTATGTAAAAATGTCCTTTTGGATAATTTACATAATTTCCATTTCCATTACAAATCCGTTATATATCTTGGTGTTTCTAACCATCCACTCGTTTTTGTTCAACCCCCCGCTATGATAATACATGTATGTTAAGTTAATACATACAAATGATAGTGAAAACTCAATACGGTGGGTCTTTTGAGCCCGCTTCAAGTCAGGATGGACTAATCAACCAATCTTGGGGTAAACAATTTATTATGTTTATTTCCGCTTAACTCTTTAACTCTTATACATGGAAAATGAGACTCAATATTTTTACTGCGAATTTATATATTCTAAATTATATAATATATATAAGCTGTTTTCTTTCACTCATATAACTATTTGATTTAATTCTTCAATCCGAATAAGGAATAAAAAAAATGAAGATATCTAACTCTACTCAACTCATCCCACCGCTTTCCTAGAAAGGAAGAGTCCAGAAAGTTTTAGATTTATATATCAACGAATCGCACGTAGAGATATTGATAACACACATAAGGTTAATGGTATTTCATAACTAATTGATTGAGCAGCAGCTCGTAGACCACCTAAAAAGGAATATTTATTATTTGACCCGTATCCTGACATAAGAAGTCCAATGGGAGCAATACTTGAAATGGCAATCCATAGAAAAACCCCAATATTGAGATCTGCTAAAACAAGGTGATAACCAAATGGAACTACTAAAAAGCTTACTAAAATGGATATAACTGCTATGGATGGACCGATACTGAATAAACGAGTATCCCCTCTAGATGGAAAAAGATTCTCTTTGAAAAGAAGTTTTGTCCCATCTGCTAGAGCTTGAAGAACTCCCAAAGGGCCGGCGTATTCAGGTCCAATACGTTGTTGTATTCCCGCGGATATTTCTCTTTCTAACCATACAATTACCAGTACGCCTAGTGTGATTCCCAATACAAGAGTCAAAATAGGAATAAGTAACCATATAATTCCATAGACTCCCTTTAAAAATTCCAGTCTAGAAAAAGAATCGATATCTTGTACTTCTAGTGTATCAATTATCATTTCAACGATCAACTTCTCCCATAATGATATCTATACTACCTAGTATTGTCATAATATCAGCCAATTTCATTCTTTTAACTAACTGAGGAAGAATTTGCAAATTAATAAAACCCGGCGGTCGGATTTTCCATCTCCAAGGAAAACCACTCTGATCCCCTATCAGAAAAATCCCTAATTCTCCTTTTGGAGCTTCGACTCGTACATAAAGTTCTTGTTTCGGCAATTCAAATGTAGGAGAAGGTTTTTTACTAATAAAGCGATATTCAAAATCATTCCATTCTGGATTCCTTTCTCTATCAAAGTATCGGATTTCTAAATTCTCATATGGTCCTCCCGGAATTCCTTCAAGAGCCTGTTGAATAATTTTTATGGATTCTATCATTTCACCAATTCGTACTAGATAACGAGCCAACGAATCCCCTTCTTTTTGCCACTGTACTTCCCAATCAAATTCGTCATAACACTCATACTGATCAACTTTACGAAGATCCCATTGTATTCCGGACGCTCGCAGCATTGGTCCTGATAAACCCCAATTTATTACTTCCTCTCGACCAATAATGCCTACCCCCTCGACTCGTTCTAAAAAAATAGGATTGCGTGTAATAAGCTGTTGATATTCAGCAACCCTTATTAAAAAATAATCGCAGAAATCCAAACATTTATCTATCCAGCCATGAGGAAGATCAGCCGCTACCCCTCCGATCCTAAAATAATTATGCATCATTCTCATACCGGTGGCAGCTTCGAATAGATCATATACTAATTCTCTTTCTCTGAAAATATAGAAAAAGGGAGTCTGTGCACCAATATCCGCCATAAAAGGGCCAAGCCATAACAGATGAGAAGCTATACGACTCAACTCCAACATAATTATTCTGATATAGCTGGCTCTTTTAGGTACTTGAATATTTCCCAGCTGTTCCGGTCCATTTACCGTTATTGCTTCTGTGAACATAGTAGCTAAATAATCCCAACGTGTTACATAAGGCAAATATTGTATAATTGTTCGGTTTTCCGCAATTTTTTCCATCCCTCGGTGTAAATAACCCAATATTGGTTCACAGTCAATAACATCTTCACCATCTAGAGTAATGATAAGTCGAAGAACACCATGCATTGATGGGTGGTGGGGACCCATGTTGACTACCATGAGATCTTTTCTTGTAACTGGTATATTCATAGGTTTTTCCTTAATTCATTCTTTCATGAATTGCTGAAACGAAAAAAAAAGTTCATTCAAATTCAAGATCTAATAAATCAAATAATTCAAAATGCTTCTTCAAATTAACGAGTTTTTAATTCCCGAATATCCAACCGATTAATTAATTCTTTATAACTTATTCTATTTTTCTTTGACAAATAAGATAGCAATCGTTGGCGTTTTCCCAAAATTTTACGCAGACCCCTCTGAGATAAATAGTCTTTTTTGTGTAATTGTAAATGTGAAGTAAGTCTTCGTATCCTATTGGTGAAACTAAATATTTGAAATTCAACAGAACCCCTGTTTTCTTTTTTTTCTTCTTGTGAAATAACTGAGATGAATGAATTTTTTACCATAAAATGAAACCCCGTCTTTTTTTAATTTAAGATATTTTGATTGATAGATATCTTTATTGATCAATAATAATAATGTTACTTGTTTTAATTTGGTATAAACAATAATCTTAATTTCGCTTTAATTTCGAATTTGATTAAATCAATCCGATTTTAATTTCAAAATTCGATTTGAAAAGGTATACATTGAAAAGGTATACAAAAGGCTTATTGGTTTCCGTATTCAAAAAAAATAAAAATGTAGTTCTAAAATCAGAAGATTTTATTAATTCAGTTCTTTTCTAGATCGAATTGATATGTCATTGAATTAGTATCATGTATCAGAATGGAATGTAAGACAATGAATGTGTGCACTTTTTTGTCGTCATAGACTCGCTGCGATATGTGAAAGATAGCAAAAATTTACTATTAATGAATTTTCAATCGCGGATACATATGTATCCTGACTATACCGAAACGACTGCCGTTATTGCTATCAAACCAATACCGATTCATACAAGCTAAATCTTCTAATCGATAATTGGGCCACAGAAATAACTTTAATTTAATAAGTTTTTTTTTATATCCTTTGCTTTTATCCAAAACCTGATGGTTTACCTTATTCCCATTCCCCAATGCTGAATTTTTATGCATATCATTTCTATTCCTAGAATTGAAACAAATTAGAATTCTAAATTCTCTCCGAAGTCTCGGTGATAAAAGATTTTCAGGAACAAACAAATCATAATGGTTTTTATCTCTATTTCCAGTCATCTTTTTATATTTGGTAATGATTTCATCAGAACTCTTATCAACATCGGTTTTTTCTCGGTATTTTTGATTCATTTTGTGTTTACTTTGATGAACCAATGAAATACCAATGGTTTGATACATAATAAATTGCCCATCATTTTTTATAGATATACGAATTGGTTCAATAATCAAAATTCCTCTTTTGATGAATTCCGTAAGAATTAAATTTTTCTGAATCATCAGAATATCAAGACTCATTTCTCCCCTTTGAATAGAGGATATGGTTATTTCTCGTGGATTTATTAGTCTAAGCAGGAGACAATATACTTTGATGTTATTTATTATTTTTTTATTTAAAATATCATCCCATCGCAATTGAAAATGAAAATACCTTTTTAGTAAAAAATCAAACTCCGCTTTTGTATTGTTCTTATATTGCTTGTTATTATTATGTTTTTTCATGTCCGAATTCGGATAATCTTCAACATCTTTTTCTTGGTTTGAAAGAGTAGATTCAAGGTTTGCTTGGTCCGCGGATTCTTTTTGCTCTTTATTTCGTTTTTTTAATTCAAGAGATTTTTTTTCATTGGAGGGTATTGATATAAAAGTATCTTTTTTTTTATTTCCAGCAATGCTTTTGTTTTCAATATCAGTAGCGTTTTCATTTATATTAGAATCTAAAAGAAGTGGTTTTTTTGGTATAACCCACGGTTTATTTTTATACAAATTATAAAATATCAAAAATTCTGGGAAGAACCAACGTTCAAGATTTGATACGGGGCGATTTAATATTTCTTCATTCATTCCCATCCAATCCAAAAAACTTTTTTGATTGGATAAATTTATTTCTTGATCTTGATGAACCGTGAGATAAAAAAAATTTTGCTTTTTTATTTTATCAATTGTTTGATAATTATTAAATTTAGCCTTAGTAAATTTTTTATTACTGCTTGGGTCAGTATCAATATTGATCCAAGCTTCGATATCTATTTTGTTTCTAATACAAAAATGGATAATTCTCCAATCAAAATATTTTCTATCCAGATTTTTCTCCATATCTCTAATATCATCTTGTACTCGATCATTATTGATAAGAATAATAGGAATACCTTCCACCATATAAAAAGATTTTCGTTTATTTGTGTTGGAATTCGAAAAAACTTCTTGGTTATTTTTTACGTGTAATGGGAATTCATAAATTGAAGAGTACTTCGTATCTTCCGAATTAATAGATTTATATGCTAACCGATCATATCTATATTGTTTTTTAAAATTCTCTTTTTCATTCAGTAATGAAGCCATTTCAAAAAATTTTCGTTTTTCGTAGTGACTAAATTTAATTTTTTTAGATGAATTGCCTAAATCCTTATTTTGATTCATCCAGTGGTGATTGAATCTATTTCGCCATTTTTGTGGTACTAGTCTAGACCACCTAATGTGAGATATATCATATTGATAATGATTCCTTAACCAATTTGTCCATTGATTTATTCCAGAATTCTGACCATTCTTATGTCTTAATTGAGAAAGAAAAAGTTCTTGTGCAAAATAACCCTTTATTTCATTCTTAATAAATGGAGCAGCTCCATTATATTGAAAGACAGATTTTAACTTAGAAAAATCGAAATTAATAAATTGGGTTTGTGAAAGTTTGTAAAATACATAGGCTTGTGAAAAGTAGGATAAATCACAAAAAGTATTTGAATTCTTATTACTAATATTCGTATTATATATTGCCTTTTTTATAGTCGAAATAAAGTGAATTAAACTTTGATTTGTTTTATCCATTTTTTCTTGATTTGTTTCATTATTAATAATGTATTTATTAATAATTTTTTTTATTGATTCAAGAAGTGATTGTGTATTGATCCTAGGACTATGAATGATCCACAGAAAGATATTTGTGTATATTCTTTCACTGAAAAATTTTATAAAAAAATGTGATTTGCGTATTAGTCGAGCATTTTTTCTTTTTACTATCTGCCAAATATTTTTTTTTGATTCCAACCTTTTATCATCACTTATTTTGTTTTTGTTAAAATGAATATTTCGATCCGGAATTAGAAATCCTCGCTTTTTTTCGTTTGTAATTTTTTCTATTTGATTTATGATCGTGTTTGTTCTATCCGTTAGATCTTGCATTTTTTTTTCTGTCAACGAAAAATTTGTCCAATTCTGAGGTATAGTTTCAAAGGACGGTGGTATAGTTTCAACGGACGATTCATGAATTATCAGATTACTTATTATCAAATCTTTTTTAGTTTTACTCAATTCATATACTTTTTTTTTTCTCAATCCAAATAATAATAATAGAATTGGATTTATTTTTGAAAGTTCTTTTTTTATTTCTTTTAAAACCAGAATCTTTTTAATGACCCATTTTTTTATTTCTTTTGAAACATTTAGAAACAATTTTGTTTTTTCTTTAAAAATTCTTAGAATTAGAAAGCATTTTTTTTTCAATTTTCTAATTTTTCTTTTAAGTTCTTTAAAAACGGGTTCAAAAAATGAACGTTGTTTTCTGGGAGAATCAAAAGGGAATTCCGCTTCCATTCCAAAAATTGTTAAAAAACAAGAATCATTTTTTAAATCTTTATTTTTCATTGGATCGTTATAAGGGGCTCGTGGGTTAGATCTATGCCAAGGTTTCAGACGAAAAGGAAATAGGATCTTAATCTGAATACCGTCTGTTAACCAGTTTTTTGGAAATTCTTTTTCTGATAATTGAACGCCATTATAGGTGCATTTAACATACATTTCTCGATTCCAATCTTTAAAATCCTCGGACCACTCGGGAAATTGAAACAATAGCATACGCGCGGTGTTTTTAATTATTATCAATGAAGGCAATATAATATATTTTCTAAGAATCGATTGAGTTACTAACAAAAAACCTCTTATTACTTGAGCAAGTAAAATACTATCCCAGGCTTCCGCTATTTCTATACGGACTTTCTCCTTTCTTTTGGCTTCCTCTTTTTTATACTCTTCTCTTTTTTTTTGACTTTCTTCTGTAGTTTTCTCTTTAGAATCCGAAATTTTGAGTTCTGTGTTTGTCCACATACCATTTTTCAAAATTAGGTTTATACGTTCAGAAATATCAAAAGAAAAAATGCGGGATTTATCTATTCGGTCCAAAAAGAGGGGGGAATGCACATCTGCCTCAAACAATTTCCAAATAACTATTTTACGTCTTTGAGTACGCACAGAGCCTTTGATTAAGTCTCGACGAAAATCCGATTGTTGTGAATAACGTATCAAAGCTACTTCGTCTGGTTGATCAGTATTATTAGTTTCTTGAGTATTATTATAAGTATCAGTATTCTGTTGGTTATCAGTAAAAATAACTACACGTTTTGCTTTTCTTGAGCGAATCTGATGATTTTCTACTCCACTTTCTGGGTTTTCTCCTTCCTGTTGTTCCAAATCGTTAATTAATTTGTATGGCCATCGAGGGACTTTTTTATGGATTTCTTCTAGTGCAATAGATTTTTTTTTTATCGTTTTCTCATTTTGAAGAGTTGTATCTGCATCAAATAAAAATTTGAAAATTTTTATTCTATCTTCTGAATCAATTCTTACTTGTTCGTGTTCAGGAACTAAAAACGGTCTTCTAAAATTTAAACTTGATGTTGATTTTACAGCAAATTCATTGATTAAGTTCAATAAATAATCCATTTGCTTTACACATGTTTTTCTATCAAATGAATTTAGTTTTTGTTCAAACTCCAGGCGATTAATAATAAGAAGGATACTATGAATTTTATTTATTAAAAACTTTTCCATATAATTTTTTCTAGAAATTTCATTTTTAATTGATAGTGAAAACAATTTTTTTATTCGTCCGCGATAGGGTCCATTTAAGAAAGGATCATATATTTTTGGTAAATATTCTTTTTTAGTCTTATCATTACACAACCGAGTTCTTTTTTCAATTACATTCAGAACAACAGATTCTTTAGTGGGAGTTTGAGCTATTTGTTTATCTAGGTTTTTTACTCTATTTATAAAATTTTTGCTTATATTTTTCTGTTTATATTCATTGGTATAACTCCGCTGATTATAAAATTTATTTGAGGGGGCTTTTTCCTTTGGAAACAGAGATGTCTTTCTTTGCATCATTTCTAAAAAAGTTGC